AAATATGAAAATTCCCTCTGGCGTCGAGGGAATTGCACGTATAGAAATTAAAAAACGAATCGATCTGATCCAGGTCATTATCTATATGGGATTCCCAAAGTTATTAATAGAAAATCGACCGGGAGGAATCGAAGAATTGCAGATGAATCTACAAAAAGAATTTCATTGTGTCAACCGAAAACTTAACATTACTATCACAAGAATTGCAAAACCTTACGGAAGCCCTAATATTCTTGCAGAATTTATAGCCGGCCAATTAAAAAATAGAGTTTCTTTTCGAAAAGCAATGAAAAAGGCTATTGAATTAACTGAACAAGCAGATACAAAAGGAATTCAAGTACAAATTTCAGGGCGTATCGACGGAAAAGAAATTGCGCGTGTCGAATGGATCAGAGAAGGCAGGGTTCCCCTCCAAACCATTCGAGCTAAAATAGATTATTGTTCTTATACAGTTCGAACTATATATGGAGTTTTAGGGATTAAAATTTGGATATTTATAGACCGGGAATAATAAAACTTTACTTGTCTTTCCCTTCGATCCAGTAATGGAACAAAAAAATAAAAATTCGTTCCTTTTTTATGTTCAATCAAAAAAAAACCAAAATGAACAATTCTAATTCTATAAGATTGAATAAAAATCCCTATTGAAATAATAGCTATGCTTAGTGTGCGACTCGTTGGTTTTTTAGGGTTATAGGATTAAATAAAAAAAAAAAAAGACCAGCCCTTTTTTTGTATAAACAAATAACTATAGAACTAATAACCAACTCATCACTTCACATTATCTGGATCCAAAAAACCAGTCAAGATATGATATATTGGTCATATCACTGTAGCAACTGAAATCTTTTTTGCATAAATAAAAGAAAAATAAATCTGATTCTAAATTGTGAAGCTAAGAAGAAATATGTGGATAAACGGAAGGGTGAAAGAAGGGGAGAAAAAACAAAAACAACGATATAAAATTCCATCCAATATGTAAGGTTTATGAGTCATCTCATAAAAAAGCAATGTAATAAAGCATCAATCAATATGGATTCATAAAAAATAAAACGAATCCGTTCATAGAACAAAAAAAATAAGAGCTTCGAGCCAATAAAGACTAAGAAAATTGGCTCAAGAAAAAATTTCATTATGAGCTCCGTTGTAGAAATCAGACCTAACCATTAAGTAAGAAGCGATGGGAACGACGGAACCTGTGAATCCAAATCTATTGAAAACAGACTCATTGATCGGGATGGCGAAACAAACCAGAGACTAATTCCTTCATCTATTGGGAAAATAAAAGTCATGAGTTAACCCTACAACTAAAATAGCGACGAAAAGAGTCAATATTCGCCCGTGAAAACTTTATCTTCTTGGATTGATAATTTTTGCTCAATCCAATAGGATAAAAAGAAAAACAAAACAAATATTCGTTAGAACATAAAAAAAGAATATGATATTTAAAAATATAAATTTAAAAATATAAAATAGAAATATTAATATGCTTAGTTAGCTAAAAAAGCAAGATATACAAATGAATAATAGACTTTTTTAAAATTTTATTATTCGCGAGGAGCTGGATGAGAAGAAACTCTCATGTCCAGTTCTGTAGTAGAGATGGAATTCAGAACCAACCATCAACTATAACCCCAAAAGAACCAGATTCCGTAAACAACATAGAGGAAGAATGAAGGGAATATCTTATCGAGGTAATCATATTTCTTTCGGTAAATACGCTCTTCAGGCACTTGAACCTGCTTGGATCACGTCTAGACAAATAGAAGCAGGTCGACGAGCAATGACACGAAATGCACGCCGCGGTGGAAAAATATGGGTACGTATATTTCCAGACAAACCGGTTACAGTAAGACCCGCAGAAACACGTATGGGTTCGGGGAAAGGATCCCCTGAATATTGGGTAGCTGTTGTTAAACCAGGTCGAATACTTTATGAAATGGGTGGAGTAACAGAAAATATAGCCAGAAGGGCGATTTCAATAGCATCGTCCAAAATGCCTATACGAACTCAATTCATTATTTCGGGATAAAAAGAATCAAAAGAAAAAGGTCTTGGGGATAAAAAAACAATAACAGGTGCCGGTTTCTTTCTTTGGACAAACAATATTTCTTTTTTTTTTTTCTTCACTCTTTGCTTTGCATTGAAAGAATAGATTATAAAAAAATGATATGATTCAACCCCAGACCCTTTTGAATGTAGCGGATAACAGCGGGGCTCGAGAATTGATGTGTATTCGAATCATAGGAGCTAGCAATCGTCGATATGCTCATATCGGTGACGTTATTGTTGCTGTGATCAAAGACGCAGTGCCAAATATGCCCCTAGCAAGATCAGAGGTGGTCAGAGCTGTAATTGTACGTACTTGTAAAGAACTCAAACGTGATAACGGTATGATAATACGATATGATGACAATGCTGCGGTTGTCATTGACCAAGAAGGAAACCCCAAAGGAACTCGAATTTTTGGTGCAATTGCCCGGGAATTGAGACAGTTAAA